AAGAACGTTCTCCTGTGCTTCCAGACATGCTGCGCTCCACATATTCTTGTACAGTCAAAGGGTGATCGATTCCATAAAAGATGAGATCAGTAAGTGGAAATTTACTGAAATGCGCTCTTTGTTAGATCGTCAATATTTAACCAAGGGTGTCTTTAGAGTATACCGAATCAGTATAGCTATCCTTCTTCTGACACAGCAACGCAATTTCACAATCAGTAGGGAGGTGAAGTACTAGAAAATTTCTTTCTTCTTTTCTTGTTGCTTGTCTACGTAGAAGTAGAATCATGTACTCAATAGAAAATTCCTCAAATTTATATAGTAACTAGAATAAATAATAGAAATAAATAGAAAAAAGAATATAAATTAAGTAAGGGTTCTCTACATTATTGGCTTCGGACTAGAAACTGAAGATCGAGTAAAATGTGAATTCGACGGATTGGTTTCTAATAATTCATGTAAGAGATTATCATATTTCTACAATTCAATTAGATGCGAAATCTAGAAATATACTTTTTGTGGTTGTAGAATAGAACATGTTTTTGTTGAAACCCCCTCTTTTTCATTTTTTGGTTAGCCATCTAGTAAGAAGTAACAGTAATAGCAGTAATAGATAGTATTTGATGACAGAAAACAACTAATCGAATTTTAATCAATATTCGTGACGTGCGCATTGTTGTTCTTGTATTATTATATCCAAAGGGTTGTTTGTTGGCTTAATTCCAAGGATAGAGCTTTCTATTAAAAAAAAAAATGTAGAACCCAAGTTTCGAGCGATCTGATACCCTTTTCTTCTCATTCGAGATATTATGAGAATGGAACCCACTACTAAATCGAAACGAAATCGAATGAGTTGAAAGGAAAGAAGTTAAAGGACATTATAAGTGTAAGGCCACTCTTCTTTTGTTCTAAAAAAAAAATGGGTTCGATACAAAATAAATAAATAAAAAAAAGATCAAAATAGATATTTTTTCTAGTTTTATTCCATATTAATTCAAAAAAAGTTTCTATTTTTTGAATTGAATGAAGTTACACAGTTCTTATTAATTTGGAATTCGATTAGTTTACTGAACTCAAGAGTTGATCAATGAATCGGTTGATTTGGAATCACGGGATGGGTAGATGTCACAGATGATGAATTGATTTCTTACCTATGTCACTATATTTTTGTTCGTCTATAATGATTATGATTGATTGATGAATCAAAAACTTTCAATTGTTTTTTTTCAAGTGGTACCTTTGCTTTTCTTTCTATCTTTCTTTCAAAAATGGAAACTTAGGGAAGTGCTTTATAAACATATGTATAAAAAGAAGATATTTCATCTTGCCTCTTTTTTCATGCCTACTATCATTAGTTATTTCGGTTTTCTACTAGTGGCTTTAACTATAACCTCGGCTCTATTTATTGGGCTGAGCAAGATACGACTTATTTGATTTGAAATTATGAAATGAATTGGAAATTTTTTGAATGAACAATTCATAAAAAGAAATCTTTCTGGGGTATTCCATATATTCTATAGTTCCTTATCATGTCAATTTCCAATTCTTGTGAGATTCATGGGCAATAATATTAATATTTGAGGATCGATATTACCCCCCCCTTTTACTCTTTCAAACAAATTAAAATGATTGAAGTTTTTCTATTTGGAATCGTGTTAGGTCTAATTCCTATTACTTTGGCTGGATTATTCGTAACTGCATATTTACAATACCGACGTGGTGATCAGTTGGACCTTTGATTAATTAATAAAATATCTCTTTTGTTTATTGACCTCCTATTTGTTTTAATTCTAATCCACAGGAGGTCAAAATTCAGACTTTTAACTTTAACTGCCTCGATCTAACAAAAGAATGGAATCACGCTCTATAGGATTTGAACCTACGACATCGGGTTTTGGAGACCCGCGTTCTACCGAACTGAACTAAGAGCGCTTTTTTCATAAATCATTTTTGTGACCCCACCAATGCATCTTGCATGCATATACTATCATAATATATATATCGATATCTATCTATATATATATTTCTCAATATATATATATATATATATAGATTATGATTATGAATATATATCTATATGGATGTATGTCCAAATTTAATTGATCTCAATTGATCCTCTGTTACTACCCATAAGATAAGTAATAGTTAGGGATAGGGATGACAGGATTTGAACCCGTGACATTTTGTACCCAAAACAAACGCGCTACCAAGCTGCGCTACATCCCTTTCAATTGTTTTACAGTGTCATTCTAAAGAATCTTTGTCTTGTTTTCCACATCTGTATGTTGCTAAATTATGCTGCCATTTTTTTCTTTTTAGTTTCATATTGTATAACATATATATAGTAATAAAAAATTAGAAATTATATACATATGAAATACAGAAAAGAAAAGATGAAATAAACCCACCTAAAAATATTTATTTTTTTAGGGAATGCTCGGGCAGAAATGGACCTCTTTTTTGTTAAAAAAAGAATATCTAAGGAATTATTGTACATTTCCATTTGAATTAGGGATTCGGCGTACAAATACAAGTGGTTATTAACTAAATATACATCTGATCATATATGGATTACCATTATGTATTACAAATTATAATAAAGAATAAGAATAAAGAAAGGAGGATTTGAAATGCGAGATCTAAAAACATATCTCTCCGTGGCACCAGTGATAAGTACTCTATGGTTCGGAGCCTTGGCCGGTCTATTGATAGAGATCAATCGTTTATTCCCAGATGCATTGATATTCCCCTTTTTTTCATTCTAGTTATTGAGACGGGAAGGGGTGAAGAAATTAATCCCCTTCCGTTTTTCGTTGTTTTTTTTTTTTCGAATTCGAATAAGTTAAGAAAAGAGAAAGTGGATTCAACCTCAATGAAACTTGCAATCTGGTCCCGGGTTTCAATTGAATTTCATTAATAATGAGGCTGAAAATAGAATCGCTAGCGCGGGGCAACAATATCATACAAGATACTTAAATAAAAAACTGAAATAATGTAATGTGATTCGAAAGATAGTTAGAAATCATTGTATTACTTAATTATTACTATACTTCTATTGATGGCACCGAAATCTGTCATAATTGGATTTCGGATTAGCAACTTCTATTTTTTCCTTCCTTTCTTCTTCTTCGCTTCGAATCGGAAAATAGAAGAGTTAAGTGAATCAAAAACCCAAAGGAGGTTCATGGCCAAAGGTAAAGATATACGAGGAACGGTTATTTTGGAATGTACCGGTTGTGTTCGAAACAGTGTTAATGTTAATAAGGAATCAACGGGTATTTCAAGATATATTACTCAAAAGAATCGACACAATAAGCCTAGTCGATTGGAATTGAGAAAATTTTGTCCCTATTGTTGCAAACATACGATTCACGGGGAGATAAAGAAATAGATAAAATTGATTGCCTGTGTGTCATCCCTCCAACTCCAAAGAACATGAAAAATGAGATATTATTTCATGTTTATAGAAATTGTATATCTATCTAAATTATATAGATATATAACATATATAAATATAACATATATAAATATAAACCTATATTAAATATGAAATAAATAGAAACAAAAATAGAAACAAAACAAAAAAATCCGATTTTGTAAGAAATGGTATTTTCGGGATAAGGAATAAACAAACCATGGATAAATCTAAGCGACTCTTTCCTAAATCTAAGCGATCTTTTCGTAGGCGTTTGCCCCCGATCCAATCGGGGGATCGAATTGATTATAAAAACATGAGTTTAATTAGTCGATTTATTAGTGAACAAGGAAAAATATTATCTAGACGGGTGAATAGATTGACCTTAAAACAACAACGATTAATTACGCTTGCTATAAAACAAGCTCGTATTTTATCTTCGTTACCTTTTCGTAATAATGAAAAAGAATTTGAAAAAAGTGAGTCAACTACTCAAGCTACTGGGCGTAAAACAAAAAAAACGGTTTACTCTTCAATTAAATTCAAATTCCAATCGAAACTCAAATGAAATGCGGATTGATGTTTTGTTCGAAAACTACGATAATCCAAATTGGATTGTCGTGTTGTCAGAAAAAAGAGAATCGTTGAAGAAGAATAAATCTTTTTTTATTGAACGTGGTTGCTCATTTTGACGACTTTATCATATGATTATATTTTTTCATACAAATACCTACTCTACTTTCCCGGAGTTCAGTCTCCGGGGAATTTTTATTTTATGATCTCGTTGGAAATCATATAAAGACAATTCCTATTTAATATAGCTATTTGTGCAAGTATTTTACGATTAAGAAGCAACTGCCTCTTGTACAGATTATACATGAATATACTATAGCTATAGTATTTTTTATTTTTATTCTCTCGAATTACTGCATTTATTCGACTGATCCACAAACGACGAAAATCTCTTTTTTTCCTATCTCTATCCCGATGGGCCGAAACCAAAGCTTTTATTTTCTGTTGAATAGTAAGTCTTGAATGAGTCCCCCGAAAGCTTGATGTAAATAAACGAGTTTTTGTCCGATGTTTCCGAGCTATATATCCTCTTTTAATTCTGGTCATTGAATAAATGAAACTTTGATGAATAACTATTTTGATTTCGTTTCTTTTAGTTATTCTTTCCCCTTTTTTCCTAGTCCATTAATAACAAAACGGATTATTCCAGTGTATAAAATAAAAATCCCAATGGCTTTTGCTACTATAACCTTCCCAACCACGATTTTTTTATTTTCATTTCTAAGCATTTCACCTCGAAATAAGAAATTGTATCGAGACTAGGTATCAAAAAAAACATAGTAAATGAAATAGAAATGGATAAAGAAATAGTGGGTTCCATCGTTTCTATGGTTACTTCTTAAATGGCGAGGTCCCCTCTATACACCGGAGCCCCTTCCTTCATTTAATCAATGCTATTGTTAACTTGTATAGTTCACACTCTTTGGCTCTACCCATGAAATATCTAGTAATAGGTCTTTCACAACGAAATCTACCTACACAGTAACGGTATTTAAGTATGAAGATTAGCTGAGTAGCTGACCCTGTTAGTCCGTTCTTGCAAGTTTTTAAAATGGGATGTCCCCTGCTTAATAGATAACTATTTGCTACCAATGGGAAAGTCTTTCGCATTTGAAATTGCAAATTGAGGTGATTGGATTTGCACCAACGGAAACCATAAATTTGATACACAATAGAAAGATAGATATTAGTAATCGATTTTTTTGAAGATAGTTTCTTGCATTCTATCCTATTTCATTGGTACTGATCACTGATATTGGAATTTTTTTCCTTTATTTTTTTGTCTTAGTCCATGATCTGAACGAGTCGCACATACACCCTAGTACATGTTCCTCGGCGCTGAGGGCATCCCTGAAGAGCAGGGGATTTCGTAACATTTCTGATTGGCTGTCTTGTGTTTCTAATAAGTTGTTTTATAGTTGGCATGTTGAGTCATATACATAATGAGCTGGTTTAGATCAATCCTAATCCGATGATTATGAATTACTTATATTCTCTCTATTAATGTTACTAGATTAATTATATTAATTGAAAATATTCTATTAAACTCGGTAAGACGATAAAATTTCAAACCTTGGCGCGGAATACTCGCTAATTTTTTATTCAACTGCTACAAGATCAACAATTCCATGAGTTTGGGCTTCTGCTGCTGACATAAAAACATCCCTTTCCATGTCTTCGGATACAACCCATAAAGGTTTTCCCGTTCTTTGTACATAAACCCTTGTGATAGTTTCACGCAGTTTCAGTAGTTCTTCCGCTTCCAGGATAAATTCTCCCGTTTGTGCCTCATAAAAAGAACTAGCGGGTTGATGGATCATTACCCTGATGATATAACATAAAAAATGGTTCCTATTTCACACGATAAAGCGAGAGAGATAAAGAATAAAAAAAAAGATAAGACGGAATTGAACAAACGTACCGTACAGGCATCTTTTGCGTATTGCATACGGCTCTACAACGGAATTTCTTTTTTACCTTCTATTGAAGAAATAGAAAATGTAGGGGGTCTATCAGACCCGGATCGGTAAATGATCCAATAACCACCCTTCCTTTTTGTTTTGTGTAGTAGTTAAAAAAATACTATGATGGTTCCGTTTCTTTATTATTGCGTCTCTTATTCAGCAATCCCAAAGTTTCTTTTTTTTTTCATAGTCTTCATAAATATTGTTAAAAGCTTTCCTTTTCGGTGTGAAAACAAAAAAGTTTGTGACGCTGGAATAGGCTCCTCCCGATAGATTCGATAAAATAGGAAATATCCCCTTTTCATACTACCCTTTCGGTACATAATTGAATAATTTTGGAAAAAACAAAAAAATTCTCATATCGAACTCGAAGTGCTGTGCTATTATTACTTAATATTCATATGGCGAAGGCATAGTCTTCTTTTTTTCCTCAACTAAAAGAATCATTGGCGCCAAGCGTGAGGGAATGCTAGACGTTTGGTAATTTCTCCTCCTGCCAGAATAAAAGATCCCATTGAAGCGGCTAATCCCATGCATACTGTCTGTACATCTGGTTGCACAAATTGCATAGTATCATAAATCGCTATTCCGGGTATTACCCATCCGCCCGGAGAGTTTATAAACAAATAAAGATCTTTGTTATCATTCTCTATACTGAGATATACCATAAGTCCAATAAGTTGATTCGATATCTCACTATCAACCTCTTGGCCTAAAAAAAGTAGTCTTTCTCGATAAAGTCGATTGGTTAGGATAAAATTTTATCTCTTAGGAGCCGTACCTGCACCTTTTGATGCATACGGTTCACCAAAAATCACCAAAAAGAATCAATGTGTAGAGTTAACCCCTTTTTTTCATAGCGGGCTTTTTCTTAAATTTTTCAAGAAAGACGATTTTTGACCCGTTTACTTAGGTTATAATAAACATGTTATAATAAAATAAAAAAAAAAAATAATAAAATAATGTACTAAACTTATTGAACTAAGTTCTCATTGATGTATTGTTTTCATCGAGATCGAACCCAAATCGCAATGTAATTTTCTTGTTTCGGAATGGGTTTCTTCAATTCTTTTAGGTTTCTGTTCTACTCCGAGTAATAAAGAAAAGATCTGCCCGATTTGGATTTGCACATATAGGACAAATATTCCAATACCACGTCTTTTTGCTACGACTTCTTTTTTTTTCTTCAATTTATTTCATGGTTTCCGCCAAATATCTGATAAGTAATAATCGTAGATATATTACCAATTGGATTTTTTTTATAAACAGAGCCTGGATTCTTCATTTTATTGGTTTATTGGTCCAACCAAGCCAACCATAGATTCTTCTAAATTGATAATATTAATCCGGATCTGGATATCCCCCCAAAAAAAGATCTAATTAAATTTCACACTTCAAATTTTTGATGATTCAATCAATCTTTTTGGAGGGAAGGAGGGGATATCTCGATCGGGGGAGATAACGGGGAAATACCACATGACCCAATATATCGGACAAGCCACACTATACGTCAACCCACGAGGCATCTTCCTCTCCCGGACTCCGGAAGGGTACTTTTGGAACACCAATGGGCATAAAATGACGACACAAAGACGTGGTATATCGTGCTCTTATGCGGAAGCGTACCAATGGCTTTATTGTCTTAATAATGATTGGTCCTTATCCTATTGTATTTTATCATATCATATTGGATTTTTAGATTTATAGATTGAAAAAGTTCATAGATAAATAAATAAAAAAAAAAAAGAAGACCAAATGAATAAAGGAAAATTCTTATGAATAGGTTTATGAACAAATATGTCTGCATTCACTCATATAAATACGCATATAAATAGAAAATAAAATAGGGTCAACCCCCTTTTATCATTGCGTATTGTTACTTATCGGGTATAGAATAGATCGGCTTCTTTTTGTTCCTACGAATAGAATTGTTCCATTATTACTAAAAAAACTAGACCAAATATTAATCCGTTACCCGAGATAATCCACTGACAAAAAGAGGGTCCATAGCATATTTTTCCAGTGCAATAAAGTTACATAGTGTCTATTTTTTGTTGATATAAGGGGTATTTTCATGGGTTTGCCTTGGTATCGTGTTCATACCGTCGTATTGAATGATCCTGGTCGTTTGCTTTCTGTCCATATAATGCATACAGCTCTGGTTGCTGGTTGGGCCGGTTCGATGGCTCTATATGAATTAGCGGTTTTTGATCCTTCTGACCCTGTTCTTGACCCAATGTGGAGGCAAGGTATGTTCGTTATACCCTTCATGACTCGTTTAGGAATAACCAATTCATGGGGCGGTTGGAGTATCACAGGAGGGACTATAACAAATCCGGGTATTTGGAGTTACGAAGGTGTGGCTGGGGCACATATTGTGTTTTCTGGCTTGTGCTTCTTGGCGGCTATCTGGCATTGGGTCTATTGGGATCTAGAAATCTTTTGTGATGAACGTACAGGAAAACCATCTTTGGATTTGCCCAAAATCTTTGGAATTCATTTATTTCTTTCAGGGGTGGCTTGCTTTGGTTTTGGCGCATTTCATGTAACAGGATTGTATGGTCCGGGAATATGGGTGTCCGATCCTTATGGACTAACCGGAAGGGTACAATCCGTAAATCCCGCGTGGGGTGTGGAAGGTTTTGATCCTTTTGTTCCCGGGGGAATAGCCTCTCATCATATTGCAGCAGGGACATTAGGCATATTAGCGGGCCTTTTCCATCTTAGTGTCCGTCCACCCCAACGTCTGTACAAAGGATTACGTATGGGAAATATTGAAACCGTACTTTCCAGTAGTATCGCTGCTGTCTTTTTTGCAGCTTTTGTTGTTGCTGGAACTATGTGGTATGGTTCAGCAACAACCCCGATTGAATTATTTGGTCCCACTCGTTATCAATGGGATCAGGGATACTTCCAGCAAGAAATATATCGAAGAGTTGGTGCTGGACTAGCTGAAAATCAAAGTTTATCAGAAGCTTGGTCTAAAATTCCTGAAAAATTAGCTTTTTATGATTACATCGGCAATAATCCGGCAAAAGGGGGATTGTTTAGAGCGGGCTCAATGGACAACGGGGATGGAATAGCTGTTGGGTGGTTAGGACACCCTATCTTTAGAGATAAAGAGGGGCGTGAACTTTTTGTACGTCGTATGCCTACCTTTTTTGAAACATTTCCGGTTGTTTTGGTAGACGGAGACGGAATTGTTAGAGCCGATGTTCCTTTTAGAAGGGCGGAATCCAAGTATAGTGTCGAACAAGTAGGTGTAACTGTTGAGTTCTATGGCGGCGAACTCGATGGCGTCAGTTATAGTGATCCTGCTACTGTGAAAAAATATGCTAGACGTGCTCAATTGGGTGAAATTTTTGAATTAGATCGTGCTACTTTGAAATCGGATGGTGTTTTTCGTAGCAGTCCAAGGGGTTGGTTTACTTTTGGACATGCTTCGTTTGCTCTGCTTTTCTTTTTCGGACACATTTGGCATGGTGCTAGAACCTTGTTCAGAGATGTTTTTGCTGGTATTGACCCAGATTTGGATGCTCAAGTGGAATTTGGAGCATTCCAAAAACTTGGAGATCCAACTACAAAAAGACAGGTAGTCTGATACAACACAACATTGTTCTGTTCCTTTTCGACTTTCTTTTCTTTGTTGTGATTTGAATTTGACATAGGAGGAACTGGATAAATCTTGATTTGAATCGCTGTCTTTCTCTTTTCCTATTGTTTTTTCTTTTTCTTTATCCGGGATACCGATCCAAAATAAACAGGTATGAAAGCTATAATTGTAAACCACGATCAAATCTATGGAAGCATTGGTTTATACATTCCTCTTAGTCTCGACTTTAGGAATCATTTTTTTCGCTATCTTTTTTAGAGAACCACCTAAAGTTCCAACTAAAAAGATGAAATGATTTTTTCATTCTATCAATTGAAGTAATGAGCCTCCCAATATTGGGAGGCTCATTACTTCAACTAGTCCCCATGTTCTTCGAATGGATCTCTTAGTTGTTGAGAGGGTTGCCCAAAAGCAGTATATAAGGCGTACCCGGTAAAA